TTGAATGAATAACGGATCCCGATCCTAAAAACAATAATGCTTTAGAATAAGCATGAGTAATCAAATGAAATAAAGCACTGCGATACGACCCCATACCTAGAGCTAACATCATATAACCCAATTGAGACATTGTGGAATAGGCTAAACCCCTCTTAATGTCTTTTTGAGCAAGAGCTAAAGTGGCTCCTAAAAAAACTGTTATTATCCCTATCAAAGAGATAAAATTCATTATGTGGGGTATGACTATGAAAAGAGGCATAAGTCGAGCTACAAGAAAAATTCCCGCTGCTACCATCGTAGCAGCATGTATAAGAGCGGAAATAGGAGTCGGCCCTTCCATTGCATCAGGTAACCATACATGAAGGGGAAATTGTGCAGATTTAGCAACGGCACCGGCAAATAATAGAACAGCGCACAAAGTAACAAATACAAAATTGACTTCATTATTATAAATCAAGTTATTGAATATTTGGAATAAATCACGAAATTCGAAAGTCCCCGTTACCCAATAAAACCCTAAAATGCCTAATAATAAACCAAAATCGCCAACACGATTAGTTACAAACGCTTTTTGACAAGCCTTTGCTGCAACAGGTCGTGTGAACCAAAACCCTATTAATAGATACGAACATATTCCAACTAATTCCCAAAAAATATAAATTTGTATCAAATTTGAACTAGTAACTAATCCCAACATGGAAGTACTGAAAAAACTCATATAAGCAAAAAATCTCAAATATCCGTGATCATGAGACATATAATTATCACTATAAATAAGAACCATAATTCCAACAGTAGTGATTAATATTGACATAATAGAAGTAAGTGGATCGATCAAGTATCCGAATTCTAAAGAAAAATCATTATTGATAATCCAAGACCATACATATTGATAGACAGAACTGATATTTATTTGCTGAATAGACAGATTCATGGAAAAAATCATGACTATACTTAACAATAAAACGCTTTGAAAAGCCCACATACGACGAATACTTTTTGTTGCCGTCGGAAAAAGAAGAAGTCCCAACCCTATTAAAATAGGAACTGGAAGTGGAAGAAAAGGTATTATCCACGCATATTGATATATCTGTTCCATAAAAAAATTTTTTTATTCTTAATTAATTGTTTCCGATTCACCGGATTTTACTTCTTTCGAAAAAAGTCAATAAAAAATAAATATATGCACTAACTTATTTAATAATTTTAGATTAGTATTTATTCTGATTCTGAGTCTTTTCAAAATCGTTCAAATATTCAAAACAAGAAGTTATAATTGGTCAAATGATATGACCAAGCGACATATAAAAACAAATACTTATAATAGGAAAATGAAAATATAAATTCTTATTATTATTACGATAAATTATTATAATAATAATAAGAATTTATATTTGTAGAGCAAGGATAAAAATTTGGGCTAAAAAGAGTACTTGATGCTGATATGAATTATAGGATTAACTAAGGTCATCGGTCTAATGAAATAAAAACTCTTGATTTTAGTTAGTTTATTTCAACTCATTAACTAATTCATTATGGGATTCATTGTTTTCCATTTCAATTTATTAGTTCATTTTAGATTTTAGAAGATTCTAGATCTAAAATGAACTTTTTTTATCGAGAAAGGATAAAAAATGACTGAGATATTTTTTTATCAAACCACATATCCTTTAACAGATTTATTACTAGTCTCACTCGAATTTTAAAATTGAATTTAGGTGTATTTTTTATCAAAACTAAAAAACTCAATTTATTAGGCAAAAGTTTACAAGCCTTTGAAGTATTTTATTACATGTAAATAAAGTATAGAATAACAAAAATAAAATTCTTTTTGGTTTTTTATTGATTTTATTAAGTTTGATTGATTTGATTTCTATGCCATAGCATATTCTAAAGATATAACTTTGAGAGATAAACAACGAGAACTAAAAGTTCCAAACGAAAAAATTTAGGTTTTACGAATAGTGTATGGAATCAAAATTTTGTTATTTCGAGTAATTTTTGATCCAATTTTCACGGATCTTTGACATATCTATATTTCTTTTTTTTTTTTTTTTTKATAGAATCTTATTTAGATAAAAAAATAGATAATGAATAAGAAATAATAATTTGTTTTGAACAATAGATGTCTTTCACATCCAACTATAACAATGAGTAACTTCTTCATTTTAAAATGGCAGTTCCAAAAAAACGTACTTCGATATCAAAAAAGCGTATTCGTAAAAATATTTGGAAAAGGAAAGGATATTGGGCAGCGTTAAAAGCTTTGTCATTAGGGAAATCTCTTTCTACCGGGAATTCAAAAAGTTTTTTTGTACGACAAACAAATAAGTCCTAAAATATTGGAATAATTTGTGAATTTCAAAGTTAATATAAAATTAACAATTGGTAGTCCCTATTCTAATCAATATGAAATAGACTCTTAATTATAAGATTCTATTATAAGATAAGATGTCTAAAAGAAGAATTCTTCCGTTTTCTGAATTCTAAAAAAANTTTT